CTTTCGCTCGTTGGATACCTTGCGCCATTGCTATCTGAATAGCATCTCCTGCTGCGGTTTGAGCGGCAAAAGGTGTCCCCCTTCTTGGTCCCTTGAATCCACACGTGCCCCCGGAGGACCAAGAGATCACTCGACCCTGCTCATCTGTAACGGTTATAATAGTATTGTTAAAACTTGCTTGGACATGAATAATTCCCTGTGGTATTTTACGTGCACTTTTACGAATACGTCTATTCTTGCGCCAAACAATTCTTGTTAGACGTTTTACCATATTTTATTATCTCAAAAAAAAAAAGTCCGGGACCTATGGATATATCCATTTCGTGTCAAAATAGATCTTTTTTCTATTTGTATGTATTTATCTCTCTGATTCTTTACTTTAGATAATCGTTCTTTATTTATTATTTAGAATAATTATCCTTGTCTTTGTTTATGTCTGGGGTTAGAGCAAATTATTCGAATTCGTCCTTTTCTACGTATTAGTCGACATTTTCCACAAATTTTACGAGCGGAGGCCCTTTTTTTCATATTTTGCATTCCTTAATTTTATTTTGAATATAAAGACTTTTTTTGAAGAAAAAGAGTTGTGTTAAATTTTAAAATCTTGATTGAATTGTATCTCCCCCCCCCCTCCCCCCCCAAAAAAAAAAGAAATGTTGAAGTTGAAAAATTACCTAATCTTTGGAATTTTTGTTCTGGAGTCCCTAAATTAGACGCCTCCCGGTCGAATCATAATCATAACGAGGCTTACTTTTATTTTTACTCGATTTCCTGGTGGTATAAAACAAAATTACCTTAGGTCTTTCTTGAAACATAACCTAAAACAGTATCCTCTTTATCTAAAGTCTAAAGAAACCTCTAACATACCCTTCTTCTTGGAAAGTGATTCAGTAATTAAACCTTTGTGAATTCATTTTTGTTCTATATATTCTATATCTTTTTTTTGTTTCTATAATTTTTAATAAAAAAAGGATATTTTATAGAAAACGATCTTGAAGTATCAGCTAATTTAATAGTTAATTAAATGTAGCGAATGCTATTCAAACTCCGGACTTGTTCTTTTTTTTTTGCAAAATAAAAGCGAAATGGATATAATTTGGATATCATTTGGATATCCGAAGGATTACCATATATAACACAAGACTTCCCCGCCGATTCTTTTTAGTCGAGCCTCTCGATCCGTCATTATCCCCCGAGAAGTAGAAAGAATTACAATCCCCATCCCGCCTAAAATTCTAGGAATTTGTTGATAGTTAGAATAGATTCGTAGACCGGGTCGACTAATCTGTTTTAATTTTAGACTAGTTCTATATGGTTTTTTTCTATTTTTTCTATGTCGTAAGGTTAAAACCAAGAAATTTTTCTTGCCTTCCTGGTGTTTCCTCACATTTTCAATAAAACCCTCTCGTAAAAGGATTTTAATAATGTTTTCAGTGATATTAGTAGATACTATTCGAACGATTCCTTTTCCGACCATGTCAGCATTTCGTATAGAGGTTATTGTATCAGCAATTGTGTCCTTACTCATGATAAACGAAAATTTGTGTTTCCTCTTAGTTTTGATATAATCAACATAGTCTTTTTGCTTTTGTTTCTTTTTATGAATTAATTATTTTATTATAAGGTATATACGTGAAACATAATCTACTAATTAATTTGATTAATCGGTTGAATTCAAATACTATAACTAAAAAAAGTATAACTATATAATGTTTTATATCTCATCTTATTCTTATCTTATAATGCTTTTCTAACGTTTTATCTTACAATACCTCAGGTGCTAATGAAACTATTTTCGTGAAATTGACCTGCCTCAATTCCCCGGCAATCGGGCCAAAAATTCGAGTTCCCTTTGGATTTCCTTTTTTACCAAGGACAACTGCAGCATTGTCATCATATCGTATTTGAATGCCGTTTACGCGTTTGAGTTCTTTACGAGTACGTACAATTACAGCTTTGATCACTTCGGATTTTTCTAGAGAGGAATTTGGTACTGCTTCCTTGATCACAGCAATAATAACGTTGCCAATATGACCATATGCGCGATTACCAATCCCTATGATTCGAATACACATCAATTTTCGGGCTCCGCTATTATCTGCTACATTCAAATAGGTCTGAGATTGGATCATATCATTTTTTGAATCTGTTATTTTAATGCAAAAGGAAAAAAAAGAAATATTGTTTGTCCAAAAATAAAAAGGAAACTTACAATTTTTTTTTTCATTCCAAAGTCCCTTTTTTCTTCGGTTCTATATTGCTATTTTGAAATAATGAATTGAGTTCGTTTTGAACTAATGAATTGAGTTCGTATAGGCATTTTGGATGCTGCTATTGAGATAGCTTTTCTGGCCATCTTTTCTGCTACTCCGCCCATTTCATAAAGTATTCTACCTGGTTTAACGACAGCTACCCAATATTCGGGGGATCCTTTCCCCGAACCCATACGTGTTTCTGTGGGTCTTATCGTAACAGGTTTGTCGGGAAATATACGGACCCATATTTTTCCACTGCGGCGTATATTTCGTGTTATTGCCCGACGCCCTGCTTCTATTTGTCTAGATGTAATCCAAGCGGGTTCAAGTGCCTGAAGCGCATATCTACCGAAACAAATACGATTACCTCGAGAAGACATTCCTTTCATTCTCCCTCTATGTTGTTTACGGAATCTGGTTCTTTTTGGGTTATAGTTGATGATTGGGTCACAATTCCATCTCTACTACAGAACTGGACATGAGAGTTTCTTCTCATCCAGCTCCTTGCGAATTAAATAATTCGAAAACTATACATAAAATATACATATAGTTTACTTGATGAAGAATAGACTGAATCATTAGATTCTTTAAGATTTCACTCAATCTAATCTATTTATTCGAAATTTGTATCGATTTTTTGATTTTGTATCTATTTATTTATATAATTTTGATTTTTATATAATATAAATTTTTTTTTGTTAAAATTTTCTAACGAATCTATATTTGTATTTATTCTATATTTGTATTTATTATGATTATGATATAAGATCACTTAAAATTTAAAAATACAATAACATAAAAAAACCTTCGCGGGCGAATATTTACTCTTTCAATATTTATTTTATTTGTAGGGTTATTCCCAAACCTCTCAAAATAATAAATAAATGGATTGATTGTTTCTTGGTTCCTTTCGCCATCCTGCCCATTAAATTATTAAGATTTTTTTTTTCAATACAATCTTATGTCTTTACAGGTTCCGTCGTTCCCATCGCTTCTCGATTAATGGTTAGGTCTTAATTCTACAATGAAGCCTCCAATGCAATTTTTTCTTGAGCCAATTTTATCAGTCTTTATTGGCTCGAGGCTCTTAATTTTTCTTCTATGAGTAGGATTCATTTAATTATCGATAAATAGGTATTGGTGCTTTATTACATTAGCTTTTAGGAGATTATTTCTAGACCTTACATCTTACAGATTGGAATCATATATCATTAATTTTCTTTTTTTCTTTCTCTCACCCTATCATTTATCTGTATAATTTTTTTTTTGCTTTACAATTCATAATCAAATTTGTTTTTCTTTTATTTATGTAAAAAAAAATTCAATTCCTACAAGGAATATCATATTTTGACTACTTTTTTTTGGATCCAGATAATGTGAAGCGATGAGTTGGTTATTAATTCTATATTTATTCATTCATAGTATCGATCAGTCTATTTTTTTTAGATTGACCTTTCTTTAAAAACCAACGGGTCACACACTAAGCATAGCAAGTACATTAAATAATCAATCGAATTTTCAATTTTATTTAACCTTATAGGATTTCTCTTTTTTTTTATTTAATTTAAATTGCCTAAAACTAAAATAAAGAATGAAACAATTTATCATTTTTTGTTCTATCGATATCAAAATCAAAGGGTATAATGTAAAGATAAGTCAAGTAAAGGTTGACTATTCTTTGTCTACAAATATCCAAATTTTTATGCCAAATACCCCATAAATGGTTCGAACTGGATAGGAACAATAATCAATTTTAGCTCGAAGGGTTTGTAGAGGAACCCTACCCTCTCTAATCCATTCGACACGTGCAATTTCTTTTCCGCCAAGGCGCCCTGCAATTTGTACTTTAATTCCTTTTGTATCGGCGTGCTTGCTTAATTCAATAGCCTTTTTCATTGCTTTGCGAAATGAAACTCGATTCTTTAATTGTTCGGCTATAAATTCTGCAAGAATATTAGGATCCGTGTAAGGATTTTGAATTCTTGTAATATTAATGTTCAGTTTTTGATTTATAGGATTAAGTTCTTTTTCAACATTCATCTGTAATTCTTCGATTACATTTTTCTGTAATTCTTCGATTTTTTTCGGTTTCTTTTCTATTAATAATTTTTGGAATCCTAGATATATTCTAACCTGAATCACATCGATTCGTTTTTGAATCTCTATACGTGAAATCCCTGCAACACCAGAAGGCATTTTTCGATTTTTTTGTACATAATTTTTGATAGAGTTTCTTATTATTTTATCTTCTTGTAGACCCTGAGAATAATTTTTTGGTTGTGCAAACCAAACAGAATGATGATTTTGAGTTGTACCAAGTCGGAAACCGAGTGGATTTATTTTTTGTCCCATAATCCCCCATTACTATAATATATATCACGAAATGTCATATTTTATTTATTTTATTTATTTGTGGACTTTTGTTATTACTTATCTATTTTAGTTTGAAGCATATCTTATATACTTCATTTCATATAAGTAATAAACTTTCAATACAATTTTCTTTCGATTTTCTAAGTACTAAAAAGCAATAATAAAATTAACGACGGGATTTCTTATCCTTTTTTTGTTTTGCATGTCCCTGGAAATAAAGAGTAGGTGAAAATTCTCCCAATTTATGACCCACCATATAATCTGTTATATAAATAGGTATTTTTTCTTTTCCATTATGGATAGCAATAGTATGGCCAATCATTGTAGGTATGATGGTGGATGCCCGGGACCACGTTACTATTATTTGTTTTT